ACTTTTGATTTTGATGTATTTTTTATGTATAAATTCTAAATGGAGATGGATAAATTCTAAACGTAGGACGACAAAAAAATAGGCAGAGTATAGAAAAGGAAAGACCTTTTTTTACGTTTTTTTGATTTCATCAATTCAATTTATATATCATAATAGATATAGATCCTAATTTATCCTATATCCTATAGATTTGAATGGAGATATAAAAAAGAAAGGTACCAATAAATTAAATACAAATTCTTCTAAATTAAATACAAATTCTTCTTTTTTTTTTCTGGATAGTGTATGGAATATAAATAAAAAAGGTTATATCATATTGTTTTGTTTTTTTTGTTATAGAATAGAAACATTTTATGTGATTTTCCCATCTCTATTCATTTTTTTTTTTATGAAATTTGTATAAAATTTGTATATTGTATAAAATTTGTATAGTAGTATATATAGTTATAATCTAGAAAATCTATAGGAATAGATAAATAATGACATAAAAAGCCCGATCATTTTTTGTTTTAAAAATAAATAGATGTCTTTGACATCCAACTATAGCACTGAATAACCTTTTTTTTTTTGAATGGCAGTTCCAAAAAAACGTACTTCTACATCAAAAAAGCGTATTCGAAAAAATGTTTGGAAAAAGAAAGGATATTGGGCGGCGTTGAAAGCTTTTTCATTAGCGAAATCTCTTTCTACGGGTAATTCAAAAAGTTTTTTTGTACGACAAATAAATTTGGAGTAATCTGAATTGAATTGGTTTAACTCGAATAAGATACAAAGGTTTTCTTTTTTTAATTTTTGAATATCTTTTTTTTTTATTTCCGGGGTGGGGATTCTTATTTTCCCCATCGCCCATTTGTTATGTTAGTGTTAAAATTATTAATTATTATTAAAATTATTAATTATTATTATATTATTATTATTATTATAATAAATATTAATAATTTTATTATTTATACTATAGGGTAGCACATACATAAGAACTTTAACTGGGTTGTCGAAACTAATCCATTAAATTAAGTTTCAATTTTGTAACTTTATGAATCATTATTTCTCTGAATTACTATAATATCCTTTCCTTGTTTTCAACCCACTTGAGAAAAACCCTTTCTAATTTAGTGGATATAGAAATAATGTATCAATAATATCCTTTCCTTGTTTTCAACCCACTTGAGAAAAACCCTTTCTAATTTAGTGGATATAGAAATAATGTATCAATTTTAAGTGATCTAAAAAATCCTATGTTTGTAGAAGAAGATGAATCAAGACATATTTTTCGAATTCGAAATACTTTTTTGAAGTATGGTACAATTATGACAGGAATCGAAACGCTTTTTATATAACGTAACGTGTACAACCCAATATCTAGTTGGTTTGATAAATCCTTAAAACGCAAAATCCTAACGATTAATACAAAACTATCCAAATTACATAAATTTTTTGAAATCCTTGGATGTGGTGCTGAAATTGTGATCTCTAAAAATCATATTTTTTCATTCATTTATTCGTTTTTTAATTATTCATAAAAATCATACACAAGAATGAGAAATGAATCATTAAAAAATGATAAAGAACCTTTTTTTTTTCCTTTTTTGTTTTGTTGAATTTTATCTATGAATTGAAGTTACAACTAGTTAGTTTCGTTACAATAAAGGAGTTCTCTTTTAGGAAAACACAAACTAAAAAATCTCTATTGACGAACTATTTTAATATGATAATTAAATAAAAAAAATGATACGATGAATAATAAAGATTCCTTTTGAACCTTCAAATTGAACCTTCAAATTGCTATTTCAACGAGTTTTTATTCATCAATTAAAATGTTTCCTAAAAATTTTTACATTTTACATTGAATTGACCCCTTCACCTTCAATCTCGACGATTGAATAAAAAAAGGGTTATTATGATTTCGAGCAAGCCGCTATGGTGAAATCGGTAGACACGCTGCTCTTAGGAAGCAGTGCTAGAGCATCTCGGTTCGAGTCCGAGTGGCGGCATAGTATCTTATAAAAGAGATAGAATAAGTCCTATAATGAATTTAATTCCTTATTTCCATTCCATAAAATCTAGAAACCCTCGCTTTTTTCATAATTTTTATGATTTTTTCAACTTTAGAGCATATATTAACTCATATATCTTTTTCAGTCGTTTCAATTGTAATTACAATTCATTTTTTAACCTTATTCTTATTAGTAGATGAAGTCGTAGGACTATATGATTCATCAGAAAAGGGTATGATAATTACCTTTTTCTGTATAACAGGATTATTAGTCACCCGTTGGGTTTATTCAGGACATTTCCCATTAAGTGATTTATATGAATCATTAATCTTTCTTTCATGGGGTTTCTCCCTTATTCATACGGTTTCCTATTTTCAATTTAAAAATAAAAAGCGTAAAAATAATTTAAGCGCAATAACCGCACCAAGTGCTATTTTTACCCAAGGCTTTGCCACTTCGGGTCTTTTAACCAAAATGCATCAATCCGCAATATTAGCGCCTGCTCT